CTCATATAAAATTATTGACTCTAGAGATATGGTAATATGGAGAAGACAAAATTGTTTGAAGCACGGACAGAACCGGAAGCACCCCTTGTTTCAAAGAGAGGAGGACGGGTTATTCACATTTCATTTGATGGTCAGAGGCGAATTGAAAGCTAAGCAGTGGTCATTCTAAAGATCCCCCGGGGAAAAATAGAGATGTCTCCTACGTTACCCGTAATATGTGGAAGTATCGACGTAATTTCATAGAGTCATTCGGTCTGAATGCTACATGAAGAACATAAGCCAGATGACGGAACGGGGAGACCTAGGATGTATAAGATCATAACATGAGTGATTCGGCAGATTTGGATTCCTATATATCCACTCATGTGGTACTTCATCATACGATACGATTCATATAAGATCCATCTGTCTAGATATCATCATAGACATCCAGAAAGCCGTATGCTTTGGAAGAAGCTTGTACAGTTTGGGAAGGGGTTTTTATTGATCAAAAAGAAGAATCTACTTCAACCGATATGCCCTTAGGCACAGCCATACATAACATAGAAATCACACTTGGAAAGGGTGGACAATTAGCTAGAGCAGCAGGTGCTGTAGCGAAACTGATTGCAAAAGAGGGTAAATCGGCCACGTTAAGATTACCATCTGGGGAGGTCCGTTTGATATCCAAAAACTGCTCAGCAACAGTCGGACAAGTGGGTAATGTTGGGGCGAGCCAGAAAAGTTTGGGTAGAGCCGGATCTAAGTGTTGGCTAGGTAAGCGTCCTGTAGTCAGAGGAGTGGTTATGAACCCTGTAGACCATCCCCATGGGGGTGGTGAAGGGAGGGCCCCGATTGGTAGAAAAAAACCCACAACCCCTTGGGGTTATCCTGCGCTTGGAAGAAGAAGTAGGAAAAGGAATAAATATAGTGATAGTTTGATTCTTCGTCGCCGTAAATAGGAATATGAATATGGAAAATCCAATAGAATAGGTTTCTTCGTATTTACAAAAGAAATAAGGAAGAATCAACAACTGTGACACGCTTACCCCCAAAAAATCCTTTTGTAGCTAATCATTTATTGAGAAAAATTGATAAACTAAACATGAAGGAGGAAAAAGAGATAATATTAACTTGGTCTCGGGCATCTACTATTATACCCACAATGGTCGGACATACAATTGCTATCCATAATGGAAAGGAACATTTACCTATTTACATAACAGATAGTATGGTCGGTCACAAATTGGGAGAATTCGCGCCTACTCTGACTTTCAACGGACACCCGAAAAGGGATAATAGATCTCGCCGTTAATTTCATAAAGTGAAGTAGGCACTCATCATTCATTGGTGGGAGGTGAACCTTATGTCAAAATGGAGAAAGCGGGAGAAGGTTTTGCAAAAGATGAAGACGAAGAAGAGCTTAATTACACAAGTAAAAGCTGTAGCTCAAAATATCCGTATGTCTGCTCACAAAGCACGAAGAGTCGTTGATCAGATCCGTGGGCGTTCCTACGAAGAAACGCTTATGCTACTCGAACTCATGCCTTATCGAGCATCTTATCCAATTTTCAAATTGGTTTATTCCGCAGCAGCAAATGCTAGTCACAATAAAAGTTTCAACGAAGCCGATTCAGTCATTAGTAAAGCCGAAGTCAATGAGGGTACTATCATGAAAAGGTTAAAACCTCGGGCTCGAGGACGTAGTTATCCGATAAAAAGACCCACCTGTCATATAACTATTGTAGTGAGGGATAGCTCCCAAAAGAAAACGGATAAAATATCTATTTAGAAACAAAAGATATATGGAAAAACCTTATAATAGAGAAATATTTAGAGAACGGGAGGAAGAGAGAACAAAAATATGGGTCAAAAAATAAATCCACTTGGTTTACGACTTGGGGAAACCCAAAAGCATCGCTCCCTTTGGTTCGCACAATCAAAAAGTTATTCTCTGGGTCTCCAGGAAGATGAAAAAATACGGGATTGTATCAAGAAGTATGTACAAAAAAATAGGAGAATATCCTCGGTTTTTGAAGGAATTGCACATATAGAAATTCAAAAAAAAATCGATTTGATTCAGATCATTATCCATATTGGATCCCCAAATTTATTAAAAGAGAGTCGAACACGAGGAATTAAAGAATTACAGATCAATGTACAAAAAGGATTGAATTCTGTGGACTGGAAACTTAACATTGCTATCACAAAAGTTACAAAACCTTATAGACAACCTAATTTTCTTGCAGAATATATAGCTCTGCAATTAAAGAATAGAGTTTCCTTTCGAAAGGCAATGAAAAAAGCTATTGAATTAACTAAAAAAGCGGATACAAAAGGAATTCAAGTGCAAATAGCAGGGCGTATCGACGGAAAAGAAATTGCACGCGTCGAATGGATCAGAGAAGGTAGGGTACCCCTACAAACCATTCGAGCTAAAATTGATCATTGTTCCTATACAGTTCGAACTATCTATGGAGTATTAGGAATCAAAATTTGGATATTTGTAGACAAGCAATAATGGGACTTTCCTTGCCATTCTATTCAGTGATAGAACAAAAAGGGCAAACTATTCTTTTTATCCTCAATGAAAAGTGAGCAATTATAATTATATAGGGTTGAATAAAAAATTCGATTGAACTTTTGGTAGAATTGCTATGCTTAGTGTGTGACTCGTTGGTTTTTCTTGAGAGTTGGGAATCCAAAAAATGGACTGGACCCTAACTAATAACTATAGAACTTATAACCAGCTCATTGCTTCGTATTATCGATATCCAAGGAACCAGTTACTATATGATGTGTCGATCATATAGTTGTAGCAACTGAAATCTTTTTTCATAAATGAAAAATTTCATTCATTATGGGTTGTGAAGTGAAAATATAGGGATGTGGGTAAATGGAAGGATGAGAGAAAGAGAGAAGGAAAATCTAAATGATATAGAATTCCAATATGTATGGTCTATTATAAATAATCTCATACCAATAAAAGGCAGTGTGATAAAGCATCAATACGGATTCTTCCATAATTAGACAATTCATAGAAAAAAATACAAATAATAAAGAGCTTCGAGTCAATAGAGACTGAGGAAATTGACTTGGGAACGAATTGGAATTGTGGAGCTCCATTGCTGAGTTCAGGCCTAGCCATTAATCGAGAAGCTATGGGAACGACGGAACCTATGACTGCAGAAGATTCTATTGAAAACGGAATCCCAATGATTCATTGGGTGGGATGGCGGAACCAACCGGGAACCCATTGATTTATTATGAGAGGCGATGGGTTAACCCTACAAATGAAGCAAAGATGAAAAGAGTAAATATTCGCCCGCGAAATCCCTATTGAATTGCAAATTATTAGCCGATTCGGTAAGGGTCAAGGATTCGTTATAAACAAAAAAAAGCATTATTTTATATATATATAGATATATAGAAATATATATATAGAAATATAGAAAGATCTATATATCCGTATACATAAAGTATACAAGATATACGGATTCCTACGTAACAGATTCAATATCAATAAATCCCACGATTTAGTGTATTTTTTTTTTTTCAAAAAATACACGTGTATCTGTAATATTGTTGAATCGTTTCATTCGCGAGGAGCCGGATGAGAAGAAACTCTCATGTCCGGTTCTGCAGTAGAGATGGGATTGAGAAACAACCATCAACTATAACCCCAAAAGAACCAGATTCCGTAAACAACATAGAGGAAGAATGAAGGGAATATCTTATCGAGGCAATCATATTTGTTTCGGGAAATATGCTCTTCAGGCACTTGAACCCGCTTGGATCACATCTAGACAAATAGAAGCAGGGAGACGAGCAATAACACGATATGCGCGCCGTGGTGGAAAAATATGGGTACGTATATTTCCCGACAAACCCGTGACTGTAAAACCTACGGAAACACGTATGGGTTCGGGGAAAGGATCCCCCCAATACTGGGTCTCTGTTGTTAAACCGGGTCGAATACTTTATGAAATGGGTGGAGTATCCGAAACGGTAGCCAGAGCAGCTATTTCAATAGCTGCATACAAAATGCCTATACGAACGCAATTCATTATTGCGAGATAGGGGTGTGGAACCGGATATTTGTGATGAAAAAGACAATCGCAGATTTATATTTCCTTATTTCTATTTTTGGAAAGACAATATTTCTTTCTTTTTTCCTTCGACCTTGGCATTGAAAGAAGAGATTCAATTCAAAAAAAAATGATATGATTCAACCTCAGACCCATTTGAATGTAGCGGACAACAGCGGGGCTCGAGAATTGATGTGTATTCGAATCATAGGAGCTAGTAATCGCCGATATGCTCGTATTGGTGACGTTATTGTTGCTGTAATCAAAGAGGCAGTGCCCCATATGCCTCTCGAAAGATCAGAAGTGATCAGGGCTGTAATTGTACGTACCCGTAAAGAACTCCGACGTGACGACGGTATGATAATACGATATGATGACAATGCAGCAGTTGTCATTAATAAAGAAGGAAATCCAAAAGGAACTCGAGTTTTTGGAGCAATCGCTCGAGAATTGAGACAGTTGAATTTTACTAAAATAGTCTCATTAGCTCCTGAAGTATTCTAAATACTAGTGGGTGGGACTATGATATAGTCGGTTATCTGAAATAGATCAACCAGTAGATTGTGTTTCAGGCATATACTTTTAACAATTCGTAAATAAATAATGAAAAATTCACATAAAAAAAAAAAAAAACAGAACATGTTGATTATATCAAAACGAGGAGGCACCAATAATTCTAGTTCGACATGAATAGGGATACTATTGCCGATATATTAACTTTTCTAAGAAATGCCGACACGGATAAAAAAGGAACGGTTCGAATAGCATCCACTAAGATCACCGAAAGCATTGTGAAAATACTTCTACGAGAGGGTTTTCTTGAAAACGTTAGAAAACATCGGGAAAACAACAAATCTTTCTTGGTTTCAACCCTGCGACATAGAAGAAATAGGAAAGGAACATATAGAAAGATTTTCAAGCGTATCAGCCGACCCGGTCTACGAATCTATTCCAACTATCAACGAATTCCTAGAATTTTGGGTGGAATGGGAGTTGTAATTCTTTCGACTTCTCGGGGTATAATGACAGATCGAGAAGCTAGACTAGAAGGAATTGGAGGGGAGGTTTTGTGTTATATATGGTGATCCCTTGGGTATCCGAATTGGATCCGCAACTTCGTCTATTTATGACAAAAGAGAGGAAGGATAGGTTGTTTAATATCACCCGCCCTTACCTTTATTTTATTAGTTTCTGGTTCAAGGAGGTTACTCGAAATGAAAGAGAAAGAAAAAAAATCGATTTATGAGGGTTTAATTACTGAATCGCTTTCAAATGGTATGTTTCGGGTTCGTTTAGATAACGAAGATCTGATTCTCGGTTATATTTCGGGGAAGATCCGACGAAATTTTATACGGATACTACCAGGAGATAGAGTTCTAATTGAGGTGGGCCCTTATGATTCAACCAGGGGACGTATAGTTTATAGACTTCCCAAGAAAGATAAAGATAAAGATTCGAACAACAATTAGGAACAATTAGGTGTGAGTGACTTTTTAAACATTCCTTCGTGGAAATACAATTCGAGGTTCAAAATTTCAAGAGATTTATTTTCTTACAAGGAATAGATTCGGAATTAAGGCAAGGAATAAAAAATATGAAAATAAGGGCCTCGGTTCGTAAAATTTGTGAAAAATGTCGACTGCTCCGTAGGAGGAGACGAATTGTAGTAATTTGTTTCAATCCGAGACATAAACAGAGACAAAAGTAATCTCTCTAAAAATAAAAATAGATTTTCTAAAGGACCCGATGGACAAATAAAGGATCCGTTTTGATATGAAATGGATATATCCGTATATCTTTGACTCATATTTATGAGATGATAAAATATGACAAAAACTAGACCAAGAATTGGTTCACGTAGGTGGGGGCGTATTGGTTCACGTAAGAGTGGACGTAGAATACCAAAAGGAGTTATTCATGTTCAAGCGGGTTTCAACAATACTATTGTTACTGTTACAGATGTGCTAGGTCGGGTGGTTTCTTGGTCCTCCGCTGGTACTTGTAGATTCAGAGGACCAAGAAAAGGGACACCATTTGCTGCCCAAACCGCAGCAGGAAATGCTATTCGTACAGTAGTGGATCAGGGTATGAAACGAGCAGAAGTCAGGATAAAGGGTGCTGGTATCGGAAGAGATGCAGTATTACGAGCTATTCGTAAAAGTGGTATACTTGTAAGTTCCATACGTGACGTAACCCCTCTTCCACATAATGGATGTAGGCCTCCTAAAAAAAGACGTGTGTAGAAATAATAATTGAGCGGATTTCAATTATATAGAAAGAAACACTTCAATCAGCTGCAAAAAATGAAAAAAAAAAAAAAGAAAAAATATTACTTACGCTTTCTCATAGAACTTTTGTTTATTAAAGAATTAAAAAAAAAAAAAAATGACTCAAGAAAAATTCGAAGTATCCACTAGGACACCGCGTTGGAAGTGTATTGAATCAAGAACCGACAGTAAGCGACTTCATTATAGCCGTTTCATTTTGTCTCCACTTATGAAAGGCCAAGCGGATACGATAGGTATCGCGATGCGAAGAGCTTTGCTTGGAGAAATAGAAGGAACGTGTATCACGCGTGCCAAATTTGAAAACGCACCGCACGAATATTCTATGATATCTGGTGTTGAAGAATCAGTATATGAAATTTTAATGAATTTGAAAAAGGTTGTATTGAGAAGTGATCTGTATGGAACTCGCAACGCATCTATTTGCGCCAAGGGTCCTGAAATCGTAACTGCTCGACATATCATCTTACCACCCTCTGTGGAAATAGTTGATACTGCACAGCATATAGCTAGCCTGACGAAACCAATTGATTTGCGTATTGAATTACAAATCGAGAGGGGTCGCCGTATGAAAACCACGAAAGACTATCAAGATGGAAGTTTTCCTATAGATACTGTCTCCATGCCTGTTCGAAATGCGAATTATAGTATTCATTCTTTTGGAAATGAAAAACAAGAAATACTTTTTCTCGAAATATGGACGGATGGAAGTTTAACTCCTAAAGAAGCACTTTACGAAGCTTCTCGTAATTTGATTAATTTATTTATTCCTTTTCTAGATGCGGAAGAACAGGATCTAAATTTTGATCTAGAAGACGATCAAAAGGGGTTTCAAGGCAGGTTTCATACATACCCCCTTTTTACCTGTAGTTATAAACTACATAATCTAACCTTTAATTATAAACTACTAAATATAACTAAAATGGAAAGAAAAGAGGTATTAAAATATATTTTTATCGACCAATTAGGATTAAGTCGCAGGACCTATAATTGTCTAAAAAGGTCCAATATACATACATTATCGGAACTTTTGAATCTCACCCACAAGGATCTTGTGAGAATGAGAATTGACCTTCCTGTAGAAGATATAAAACAGATATTAGACTTTCTAGAGAAGCATTCCCTATTTGATGAACCTAAGAATAAGA